TAGAATTGATTCTTCCTGGGTCGATGCCCGAGCGGTTAATGGGGACGGACTGTAAATTCGTTGGCAATATGTCTACGCTGGTTCAAATCCAGCTCGGCCCAATAATTCGCTGATCCGCCATAACATAAAATGCCCATTTTTTTGTATTTTGTTTTCCAGAAAAGCCAAACAAAAAAAAAAATTAGGGAAGAATAAAAAAAGTCCAATTTTCTGATATATCCATCCCTACCGCTATTTGTTTTTTATTTGTTCTATTTATTTGTTCCCATAAATTCTGACCTTGATAACGATCTAGATTCATATCAGGATCATTAAGTATAAAGTTTAATGAAAAGAAAGAGTAAAGTAGAAAGTAAAGAAAAAAGACTCTTTTTTTTTTCATTTTTAAATTGATTATCGATCGATTTGGCAATAACGAAAGGATTACTAGTTACTAGTAATCCGCGTTGCTCTCACTAAAGCGCATACCCGTATAGATATCAATATATCACTCGCGCCTTTGTTTGTTCCAACACGGCGATTCGAATCTAAAATGAAAATAGAAAATAGCTTGAATGAAATCATAAGAATATCTATGCTGTACACTTTTCTTTATTTCCCTGGGATTGTAGTTCAATTGGTCAGAGCACCGCCCTGTCAAGGCGGAAGCTGCGGGTTCGAGCCCCGTCAGTCCCGACGGATACAATAAAAAAAAACATCAATTGATCCCTACATTTTCTGTGAAAGGGGATACAAATGACAGAATTTCATTCCCTCATTCCCAAGGATATCCTTTTTTTTTTTTCTATTTTTTTGTTGGGGTTTATTTGTAAACTATTTGTAAACGGTGAAAGTGGAAAAGCAGTCAGATGATACATCATCAGATGATTGTACAAGGAAGGCGGTAGATTATCGAAAAGAAAGAGTGGAAAAGAATATATATAATATATATAAATAAAGGAATTCTTTTGATTGGGCCAGGAATCAAATTTTGTATTCGGTGTGGATAAAAGATCTTCCTATGTTATACTATTCAATTCTCGACGGTGAATCGATTTGATAGCTTAGATATTGTTATTCATGATATTGATCCGATTCGATGTCATTGAAATGTAAGTCATCGCATTGAATTTACAAGCGACAAATTTCTCATCTCTATGGGATTAAATCCCGAGTTATTGCGAAGTCAAAAAAACAATGAAATTATGGAAGTAAATATTCTCGCATTTATTGCTACAGCGCTGTTCATTCTAGTTCCTACCGCTTTTTTACTTATAATATACGTAAAAACTGTCAGTCAAAGTGATTAATTTGAATGAAACTTGACTTTTTATCAAGGATTTAAGAAAAAAAGGATTCCAATTACACGTCTTAAATAAAATGAATGGACTAGAATCAGCAGTATCCTATAAAACTCGATAGTATGGTAGAAAAAAAAATATGAATCTTTCTACCATACTATCTATATCTATTATTGTAATGTATAAAGATACAAGCTAAATATAGATGAATCTACAATATGTATCTTCATACATGTCGATATCAATTAAATATATGTAATGTATATAGTATCTTAATTTGAGTTCTTCGCTTTATTTGTGTTGATTTCAATCAATCTGAAATAATTGAAAGGCAAGTCTTACGATTTTCTAATTCTTTTTCTTTCATTTCATGGATTTGATTCTTTTGATGGATACCGAGATTCATATTGAAAATAATCAGAAATGAAGGAAAAATGGAATGGAATAGGCATATATTAATTAAAAAAAAAAATCAAGTAATCTTTTTTTTAACATTCCAAAGAAGTAATTCATTGAGGAGTTGACAGATGATCCAAAGAGTTCTATGGTAACTTTTCTTCGTATTTCGTTTCTAAAAAAGGGGTATACTCTACCGATTTTTAATTTCACTTCTTTTCTTTGATCCATGATATGAAATGAGTCAATAAAGCATGGCATAAATGAAATTCCTAAAATAATAAATAAAACAGGGGGTAAGTGCGCAATATGTGACTACACTAAGGCAAGATCTTATTAAATAAAAGAACTACTTTTTTTTTCTCTTTGAACAGTAAAGCGGGAAGGAAATAAAAACAAACAAATAAAGAAAAAAAAAAAGGGGGGGGGGTCCTTGTCCCTCATTGTCCATATATAACTTTGGTAAGAGCTGGTTCATCAAAATAGAAAATTTAGGAAGAATTCTTTTTCTTTTTTAGAAATTGCCTATCATCCGTAGCCCTTTTACTTTCGAAATATGAACATGGGAATTATTGAAATGTTTGTTTGATTTTGATTGAAAGGGTATTATTCATCTATATTATTCATAAAATACATTACTCCACTAAAATCCAAGAATTTCGAAATGAAGACTAAAAAAATAGTTAAAAAAAAGGCTTTGCAAAACGATCTAGAAAACAATTGATACGGTTTGATTCCTCAACCCAATTAGGAGTACCCCTAGAGTCCACTTCTTCCCCATACTACGAGTGAAAGGGAAAATGTAAAGACTACCATTAAAGCAGCCCAAGCAAGACTTACTATATCCATGTGTATTATGTCCCCTATCTCTATGAATATGAAACAAATATGAAGGAATTTTTCCATTATTGTTCACTAATAATAGTGGAATTACCGGCGCAGAGTCAAAAAGAAAAGGGAATTCTGACACACCACCGTTGATGAAACACTTCAATAAATCCGCTTATAACAAGTTCTTATATGATTTCTAGTAAAATCGAGAACCATTAAGCACAAGCAAAATACGCAGTAACACTTTTTGAAGTAGCAAAAGAATGTTACTCACATGTAGCAATAATAAGACTTATTCTTTCTTTTGGTGTCCCTCATTAAGTAAAAGCCAATTATCCATCCAATCTAATATTGATTGGATGCCTGAACACTCAGAGACTTTCATCAGTCTGTATACAAAGTATCTTCCAACCCTTCTACAACCATTCATTAGTTAATTAGACACTCCCGTTATCCAATCTAATTCAAGACTCCGCTAGTAGCCCGGGGAGGGGCTACCATATCAAGATTTACTGATTCCCTTCCACTACTCTAGTTTTTCCTTGAATCCTAGACGTAAGGATTTACAATACTTTAGAAAACAAAACCCCCGGAAGTTTATAATCAAGAAAGTATCAAGAGTCTTTTTCTTACACTTGTTTTTGCTGGAGAAAATTTGTCGAGTTATATCAGCAAAACAGAATATAGGATTTCAAGTTTTTTGTTGATCAGGCGACACCCGGATTTGAACTGGGGAATAAGGGATTTGCAGTCCCCCGCCTTACCGCTCGGCCATGTCGCCAAAAGGCTACAAACAAAAAAATGAGAGTATCCCCTTTTTATTTTTAGATTGGATCCATACCTTCAATTGGTTATAGTATCTCAAGACACACAATATCTAAAAACAAAAACTTTCCCTTTCTTTTTTCTTTTCTATTGAAAAAGAAAATGTGGATTCTCAGTTACAAAAGTCAAAATGCAGGACAAATAAATTGGAACCATTAACTATTAACTATTGACTGCAAATTTATGGACGATTCTTCTTCACTTGTCTTTCTCTAATGGTATAAGAAAATCACAATAGATACATAACTAATCAGTATTGATTTTTTTTTCAATAAAAAAACTTTCTTAATTTCAATTCTAAATTATATTATAATATAATAATATAACAGCAATTATGAGTCTATGTAAACCCCAGAACATAAGTTGTTACTGTTACACAGCTATAATTATCTAATGAGGTATTTTATCTATCTAGATATGATGTCCATAGGGAATCAGCAAGAAATTATTGTGTTTCCATTTTTCATTGAATAGATTTAAATAAAAGAAAAAATAGAATTTTTGATAGAGCACGCCATGTGTTGTCTCCACTAGAGAGCTATAATGGAATAAAAAGAAAAGAGGAAAGACATATATAAATAGAAATGCTATATCTGCATCTGTTTAATAAATCCAAGCCCTCTTTTCGTACGCACTTCAATCATATTCTAAATATTCTACTAAAAAATAAAAAACTAAAAAGTGGGTAAAAACATCTCTCTTCTCTGCGAATCATTTTTTGAACAATGTAATCTATGAAAAAATTAAGTGCTAGAAAAATCAACTCTCTCCCTATATCTATTTTATGATTTTTTTGTCTTTATCTCAACGAACAGATCAAATCAGGAATTCATTTCATTTTTGCATTTTTCTGGTATTCAATCGGATTGGAATATGTAATATCATAATAATGGTAGAAATTGAATTCTTTTTGTTTTTGATTTTCTCTACAAAACTACATAAGGCTAAATGGCATTTATCAATTCTTTTCTGTATCTGTTTGTTATAAATATAAATTCACAAATTTGAGTCTACTTTTTCTTCTTCCGTTCATACGCATTTCATACATTCCATATATATTATATGGTATATGGAGTTAGATAAAATTTCATGTGATTCAGTAAACAGAATAGAAATTCAATTCCATCATTATTAGATCGATTCATATGATTCGATGAAGAATGAGAAAAGAATGGGATTTTTTTGATAAATGGGAAATTAAAAATGCTCGGGGATGAAAATGGGGAAATGTATACAATACCTGGGTTGAATCAGATACAATTTGAAGGATTTTGTGGGTTCATGGATCGGGGCTTAACAGAAGAACTTTATAAATTTCCAAAAATTGAAGATACGGATCAAGAAATTGAATTTCAATTATTTGTGGAAACATATCAATTGGTGGAACCGTTGATAAAAGAAAGGGATGCTGTATATGAATCACTCACATATTCTTCTGAATTATATGTATCCGCAGGATTCATTTTGAAAACCAGTAAGGATATGCAAGAACAAACAATTTTTATTGGAAACATTCCTTTAATGAACTCCCTCGGAACTTCTATAGTAAATGGAATATACAGAATTGTGATCAATCAAATATTGCAAAGCCCCGGTATCTATTATCGATCAGAATTGGATCATAACGGAATTTCGGTCTATACTGGTACCATAATATCAGATTGGGGG